TCTCTAAAAAAAAAATGGAAGATTTAGTTACGATTAGAAAAATATTTTTCTATCCCCATCCATGGATCTCTTAATTAATACTCATTTTCAAAAAAAAATTCATGTTTCGTAATTTCATAATTAAACTTTTCAATTTCTAATCTACTTTTGTATTGTATCCAAATCACGAGAATTTTTAATTTTCCTCAAATTTGTCATCGAGAGGTAAAGGATTTATTCCTTTTAAGAAATAAAGTTTTTGATCGGAATAGTAATCAAACCGGGGGATCGGACCCCTTAACTATTAAAAACGAATCGCACTTTTACCACTAAACTATACCCGCTACAGTTCTATTATTGTATTGAGCTGAACCTTTTGTCGAGCTAAGAAGGGATATTCTAGTTCTAATTAATAGAAAATTAATTAGAACTAGAATAGTAAACCGAGTTGTAGTTATTATCTCTAGAGCGGGTGGGACAAATTACATAGCATATAAGAAAGAAGATAAAATCTCAAAGGTTTTTATTTTTTTTTCTTCCCCTTCTTACCAGCCAGGAGGTAGCCCTATAGAATCAATAATTCCATAATCTTTGGCTTCTTCTGCTGACATATAAAAATCTCTTTCCATATCTGCCCATAGAACCGAGAAGGGTTTGCCCGTTAGTTCTGCATAAACCCTTGTGAGGGTTATTCTCAAATTCAACAGTTCTGTCGATTCGTTGACAAGATGTGTTACATTGCCTTCCGTAACGGAGCCAGAGGGTTGATGAATCATTATCCTAGAGTGAGGGAATGCGAAACGTTTTTCCTTTGTTCCTGCGAGCAAGATATAAGAAGCTACTGAAGCAGCTATTCCCAAGCATATTGTATTTACATCCGTTGGGACATATCGTATAACACTATGCATAGCCATTCCGTACATTAACGATCCGCCAATAGAATTTATAAACAAATATAACTCCCGTGTATTATCCTCCATACTGAGATATATTATAAGACCCGTAATCTGATTTGCGGATTCTTCTTCGAGTTCTCTGCACAAAAAAAGTACTCCTCGATGAGAAAATTCGCTGTATAGTTCAACCCAGGTTGGTTCTTCCTCTTCTTCATCAGGCAGCGAAACCAACACCTTTGGTACACCGACAGGCATAAGCTTTACCTCCTATAATTAAAAAAATTTGAAGTATTAGTGAAGTATTATTTAAGTAGTTAAGTCTTAACTTAATTTATTTTATTTTATTTAATTATTTTTTTTATTTTATTTAAGTAGTTAAGTTATGTTTGTGAGAATGTCAATTTTTTGTCGTTGAAACGTAGTAATAGGATTATTGTCTTCATAATATAAACCTTTCTCCTATTTTCTGTCTAGATTAGAAAAATTTAACTTCAATAAAGAAGACAGAATAAAAAAAATAAAATTCTTACGAATATAGCCTTCCAATAATGAACAAGTATGAAAGCATTCACTGATCGAAGATGGTATCAACTCCCCATTGCGTATTGCTACTTATCGGGTATAGAATAGATTTGTTTCTCTTTGTTCCTGCAAACATAACATAATTGTTTCAACAAACTAGAACAAACATTAACCCTTGTTCCGAGATAATCCATTGAACAAAAGGGGTCCATTGCACAGTCATAGTCTTTTCCAATGCAATAAAGTTACATAGTGTCATTTATCTTTGATAAAGGGGTAATTCCATGGGTTTGCCTTGGTATCGTGTTCATACCGTCGTATTGAATGATCCCGGCCGGTTAATTTCTGTCCATATAATGCATACAGCTCTGGTTGCCGGTTGGGCCGGTTCGATGGCTCTATATGAATTAGCAGTTTTTGATCCCTCTGACCCCGTTCTTGATCCAATGTGGAGACAGGGTATGTTTGTTATACCTTTTATGACTCGTTTAGGAATAACCAATTCATGGGGCGGTTGGAGTATTACGGGGGGGACTATAACGGATCCGGGTATTTGGAGTTACGAAGGTGTGGCCGGAGCGCATATTGTGTTTTCTGGCTTGTGCTTTTTGGCAGCCATTTGGCATTGGGTGTATTGGGATCTAGAAATTTTTTGTGATGAACGTACAGGAAAACCTTCTTTGGATTTGCCTAAAATTTTTGGAATTCATTTATTTCTTTCCGGGGTGGCTTGTTTTGGTTTTGGCGCATTTCATGTAACAGGCTTGTATGGTCCCGGAATATGGGTGTCCGATCCTTATGGACTAACAGGAAAAGTACAATCTGTAAGTCCAGCATGGGGCGTAGAAGGCTTTGATCCCTTTTTTCCAGGAGGAATAGCCTCTCATCATATTGCAGCGGGGACATTGGGCATATTGGCAGGTCTATTCCACCTTAGTGTCCGTCCGCCTCAACGTCTATACAAAGGATTACGTATGGGCAATATTGAAACCGTTCTTTCTAGTAGTATCGCCGCCGTCTTTTTTGCAGCTTTTGTTGTTGCTGGAACGATGTGGTATGGTTCAGCAACTACTCCGATTGAATTATTTGGTCCCACTCGTTATCAATGGGATCAGGGATACTTTCAGCAAGAAATATATCGAAGAGTAAGTGCTGGGCTAGCCGAAAATCAAAGTTTATCAGAAGCTTGGTCGAAAATTCCTGAGAAATTGGCTTTTTATGATTACATTGGCAATAATCCGGCAAAAGGAGGATTATTTAGAGCGGGCTCAATGGACAACGGCGATGGAATAGCTGTTGGGTGGTTAGGACACCCTATTTTTAGAGATAAAGAAGGGCGTGAACTCTTTGTACGTCGTATGCCTACCTTTTTTGAAACATTTCCAGTCGTTTTAATAGATGGGGACGGAATTGTTAGAGCTGACGTTCCTTTTAGAAGAGCGGAATCTAAGTATAGCGTTGAACAAGTAGGCGTAACTGTTGAGTTTTATGGCGGCGAACTCAACGGAGTCAGTTATAGCGATCCACCTACTGTGAAAAAATATGCTAGACGTGCTCAATTGGGTGAAATTTTCGAATTAGATCGTGCTACGTTGAAATCTGATGGCGTTTTTCGTAGTAGTCCAAGGGGTTGGTTTACTTTTGGACATGCTTCCTTTGCCCTACTCTTCTTCTTCGGACACATTTGGCATGGGGCTAGAACCCTGTTCAGAGATGTTTTTGCTGGTATTGACCCAGACTTGGATGCTCAAGTAGAATTTGGAGCATTCCAAAAACTTGGAGATCCAACTACAAGAAGACAGGGAGTCTAATACAACATTGCTTTCTTTTTTTTGCCTCTATTTTTTTATAGGATACTAGAAAAATCTTAATTTGAATCACCGCCCCTCCTTTTTTTTACTCTTTTTATCATTATCGGGAAAATAATCCCAAGTAAGCAGGTATGGAAGCTATAATTGTAAACCACAATCGAATCTATGGAAGCATTGGTTTATACATTTCTATTAGTCTCGACTCTCGGGATAATTTTTTTCGCTATCTTTTTTCGGGAACCTCCCAAAGTTCCCACTAAAAAGGTGAAATGATTTTTCATTATCTCAATTGAAGTAATGAGCCTTCTGATATTGGAAGGCTCATTACTTCAACTAGTCTCCGTGTTCCTCGAAGGGATCTCTTAGTTGTTGAGAGGGTTGCCCAAAAGCGGTATATAAAGCGTACCCGGTAAAGCTTACAAGTAAACCAGATATAAAGATGGCGACTAGGGTTGCTATTTCCATTATTATAAAATTTCAAGATCACATACGGATCAATCAATCGTTTATATTATTATAACCGGAATGGTATACAAAGTCAATAGATCTCAATGAATACAATCAGATTTATGGCTACACAAACCGTTGAGGGTAGTTCTAGATCTCGTCCAAAACCTACTACCGTGGGGGCTTTATTGAAACCATTGAATTCGGAATATGGTAAAGTAGCTCCCGGATGGGGAACTACTCCTTTGATGGGAGTTGCAATGGCTTTATTTGCAATATTCCTATGTATTATTTTGGAAATTTACAATTCTTCTGTTTTACTGGATGGAATTTCAATGAATTAAATCCACAAGAAAATGAAATTAAAAAGAACCAGGAACAGGAAGTTCTAGTCTTTCAATAGAATACAAAATGAATTTTTCGGGTCCCGAATTCTATTTCTAACCCCCCTTTTGGTAGTTCAATCGCGGAATTTTTTTCTGTCTGTACTTCCGGAATATGAGTGTGTGACTTGTTATAATTGATCCTATTGATAATACAGAAAATGAGTCTGTCATCTTATCATGATGGAGATGGTTCTACCTCGTCGGATATTCATACTGGTATCTGGAACACGGAATATATAAAATATATCAATCAAGAAATATTTGAACTATGATTCATATTTAATATTCAGACCTCTCGATCGGATTCAAAAAAATTTTCTTTTCAAAGACAGAATTTAGAAGTTATAAATCGAAAGATTTTTCTTCTTTCAAACTCCTGTTTATGCCTATTTTGTTTAATCAACAGACAATTTTTTTTGTATTTTTAGTCATTATACCTATCCTATTGATTGAATAAGCGATGATCCAGTGGTTCTTACTCAAGGAATCTTTGGGCTTAGCTTTGGGGTTTTATTGAATCATCGTGGTTCTAGTATGAATCTGGGGTTTCAATCGATTCTATAGGGTCTTAACAAGAGAAATTCCTATTAATGATAAAAAAAATAGTAAAAGCCACATTACACACAATAAAAAAATAGGGAAAGAGAATATTCAAGAGGCCTGTAGTAACAATCAACATAAAGACGAATGAGCCGACTTGATATTTTGGCATTATCACCACAAAGAAGAACTTTCGGATTTTTATTCCCTCCTATCTTCCGAAAAGAGAAAATCCGGGATTAATAAGTTTCAAACTTTCTATTCTATTATATATCCCTTTCAATCAGTATTTGGGTGTCTGCTTGAGCTGTACGAGATGAAATTCTCATATACAGTTCTTAGAGGGGGAATTCACGCGGTTTACCTATCTCAATAAAGTCTATGATTGGTTCGAAGAACGTCTCGAGATTCAGGCGATT